GGTATTCAAATAAAAATCCTATTTCCTTTCTGTCTGAAACCTTCGCAAAAATCGAAACTACGATCCTTTCAGAAAGATCTAATGAAAAAGAAAAAGCAAAAAGGTGATTTTTGTTTTTTAACAGTTTGGGGAATGGAAACCGAACTCCCCTTTTGTTCACCCCGAAAAAAACCTTCCTTTTTTAAACCCATTTTAAAGGAATTCGAAAAAAAAATTGGAAAATTTAAAAAGAAGTATTTTAGAGTTCTAACAGTTTTCAAAGGAAAAACAAAATTACTTCGAAAAGTTTCAAAAGAAACAAAAAAATGGGTTCTCAAAAGTGTTTTTTTTAGAAAAAGAATAATAAAAGAACTTTCAAACGTAAATCCAATTCTATTATTTAGATTAAGAGAAGTAGGAGTCTATGAATCAAGCAAAATTAAAGAAGAAAAGGATTCCATAATAAACAATCAAATAATTCACGAATCGTTTAATCAAATTCAAATTGCATCTCCGAGTTGGACAAACTCTTCATTGACAGAAAACAAAATGAAGAATCTGGCTGATAGAACAAGTACAATTCGAAATCAAATAGAAAGAATAACAAAAGAGAAAAAAAAAGTAACTCCAAGAATAAATAATCTTAGTCCTACAAGTTCTAATGCTAAAAAATTCGAAAACAAAGAAATGTTAAAAAGAATAAATGCTCAATTAATCTGTAAATTATCTCCTTTTTTAAAATTTTTCATTGAAAAAATATACACCGATATCTTTTTATCTATCATTAATATTCCCAGAATAAATACAGAACTTTTGCTTAAATTAACAAAAAAAATTATTGATAAATCCATTTACAATAATGAAAGAAAACAAGAAAGAATTAATAAAAAAAAGAAAACTCCAATTCCGTTTATTTCGAGTATAAAAAAACCACTTGATAATATTAGTAATATTAAAGCAACTTCAGATATTTTTTATGACTTATCCTATGTACCACAAGCATATGTATTTTACAAATTAGCAAAAATCCAAGTTACTAATTCGTTAAGATCTGTTGTTCAATATCAAGGAATCCCCTTTTTTCTTAAGCCTAAAATAAAGGATTCTTTTGAAACACAAGGAATGCTTGATTCGAAATCAGCAGATAACAAACTTCCTAGTTATGAAATGAATCCATGGAAAAGCTGGTTAAGAGGACATTCTCAATATCATTTATCTCAGATTGGATGGTCGAAATTAATACCAGAAAAATGGCGAAATATATTTCGTCAGCATCGTATAGCTAAAAAGGCAAATTTTAGCAAACGGCATTCATATGAAAAAAACCCATTAATGAATTCCAAAAAACAAAAACAATTTGAAGTATATTCATTATTTAATCAAAAAGATAATTTTCTAAAATACTATCGATATGATCTTTTATCATATAAATTTCTTCATTATGAGAGGAAAACGGAATGCTTTTTTTATGGATCTTCCTTTCAAGGAAATACGAATCACGAGATTTATTATACCATACCTAAAAAAAAAAAATTGGATATGCTGAGGAATATCCCTATTAAAAATGATCTAGGAAAGATCCATACGGAAAAACCGGTGAATAGAAAATATTTTGATTGGGAAATTTTAAAATTTGATTTTATACAAAAAGTCGATATTGAGGCCTGGATCAGAATCGATACCAATAGGAATCAAAATACTCAAATTCGTACGAAAAATTCTCAAATAAGTTATAAAAAAGATTTTTTTGATCTTAAGATCCCAGAGATCAATTTACCAAACTCTCACAAGGGATTTTGCGACTGGATGGGAATGAATGAAAAAATGCTAAAGCATCCCATATCCAATCTGGAACTTTGGTTCTTCCCAGAATTTTTCTTACTTTATAAGACATATAAAATGAAACCTTGGTTTATACCAAGTAAATTACTTCTTTTAAATTTAAATAGAAGTGAAAATAAAAAGATCAATGAAAAAGAAAAAGGTGCTTTTTTGATAGCATCAAATAAAAAGCATCGAAATCAAGAAGACAAAGAACCGACAAGTCCAGGAGAGCGGAGATCCGTCCTCTCACAACAAAAAGATATTGAAGAAAATTATGCAAGATCGAACATGAAAAAAGGGAAAAAGCAAAAACAATACACGAAAGCCGAACTACATTTGTTCCTGAAACGTTATTTGCTTTTTCAATTGAGATGGGATGGGACTTTGAATCAAAGAATGATCAAAAATATCAATGTATATTGTCTCCTGCTTAAACTGATAGATCTAAGAAAAATTACTATATCCTCGATTCAAAAAAAAGAAATGAGTTTGGATATAATGATGATTAATAAAAATTTAACCCTTTCCGAATTTATGAAGAAGGGAGTATTTATTCTAGAACCCATTCGTCTGTCTGAACAAAAAGATGGGAAATTTATTATGTATCAAACCATAGGTATTTCATTGGTTCATAAGAATAAGCATCAAAAATACCAAGAGCAAGGACATGCTTCTAACAATAATTTTAATGAAACTATTTCAACCCATCAAAGAATAACTGGAAATAGAGACAAAAATCGTTTTGATTTACTTGTTACCGAAAATCTTTTATCCTTTAGACGCCGTAGAAAATTGAGAATTCTGATTTGTTTGAATTCAAAAAATAGAAATTCTATAGAGAAAAATCCGGTATTTTGGAACGTAAAAAACAGCAGCCAAGTTTCACATGACAATAACCATCTTGATAGAGATAAAAATCAATTAATGAAATTAAAGCTCTTTCTTTGGCCTAATTATCGATTAGAAGATTTAGCTTGTATGAATCGTTATTGGTTTGATACCAATAACGGTAGCCGTTTCGGTATGTTAAGGATACATCTGTATCCACGATTGAAAATTTTTTGATAATACACTTTTTCTATATATCCTATACCCTATATATATAATAGGGTATATAAAAGCAAACAAATACACAGATGACATGTCTTATCTCATATTTCATTCTAGTATCCAATATCAAATGAATAATGTCTGAATTCGATCTCGAAATGAATCAATGGAACCCTCTTTCTTTTAGGTCTAAATTCCTCGACCAAAAAATGTACCAACCCTTTCTAGTCCTATCTAAAACCAATTTTAAAGTGGATTGATTGATTTGAATTCAGGAAATTAGGAGTTCATAAAGAAATTTTGATTAGATTATTGTATATACCACATTCAAATTAATGGCATTATTATTACTGATCGGTAAAATCCATATCTGTATCTGTAAAAAAGGCAGGGGGCGTTTTTTTATGGTAAAAAATGCATCGATTTCGGTTATTTCTCAAAAAGAAAACGAAGACCCTAGGGGGTCTGTTGAATTTCAAGTATTCAGTTTCACCACTAAGATAAGGAGACTTACTTCACATTTGGAATTGCACAAAAAAGACTTTTCATCTCAGAGAGGTTTGCGAAAAATTTTGGGAAAACGTCAACGGATGCTGGCCTATTTGTCAAAAAGAAATACGGGACGCTATAAAGAATTAATTGGGGAGTTGGATATTCGAGAGATAAAAACTCGTTAATTTGAAGCGGGCTACCATTTGAGCTTAGTCGTTTAAATTTTGATGAACTTCTTTCTTTTTACTTTCAGCAATGCATGGAAGAATGACTCGAGAAAAACTTATGATTCCACCAATTACAAGAAAAGACCTCATGATAGTCAATATGGGCCCTCACCACCCATCAATGCATGGTGTTCTTCGATTGATCGTTACTCTCGATGGTGAAGATGTTATTAACTGTGAACCGGTATTGGGTTATTTACATAGAGGGATGGAGAAAATTGCGGAAAATCGAACAATTATACAATATTTGCCTTATGTAACACGTTGGGATTATTTAGCTACTATGTTCACAGAAGCAATAACCGTAAACGGGCCCGAACAGCTGGGGAATATTCAAGTACCTAAAAGAGCTAGCTATATCAGAGCTATTATGTTAGAGTTGAGTCGTATCGCTTCCCATTTGTTATGGCTTGGTCCTTTTATGGCAGATATTGGGGCGCAGACTCCTTTCTTCTATATTTTTCGAGAACGAGAATTGATATATGACCTATTTGAAGCTGCTACCGGGATGCGCATGATGCATAATTTTTTTCGTATCGGCGGAGTTGCTGCTGATCTACCTCATGGCTGGATAGATAAATGTTTGGATTTTTGCGATTATTTTTTAACCGGGGTTGCTGAATATCAAAAGCTTATTACACGGAATCCTATTTTTTTAGAACGGGTTGAGGGCGTAGGTATTATTGGCGGAGAAGAAGCACTAAACTGGGGTTTATCGGGACCAACGCTACGAGCTTCCGGAATACAATGGGATCTTCGTAAAGTTGATCGTTATGAGTGTTACGAGGAATTTGATTGGGAGATTCAATGGCAAAAAGAGGGGGATTCATTAGCTCGGTATTTAGTACGAGTTGGCGAAATGACAGAATCTATAAAAATTATCCAGCAGGCTCTGGAAGGAATTCCAGGGGGGCCCTATGAGAATTTAGAAAGCCGACGCTTTGATCGAATAAAAGATCCCGAATGGAATGATTTTGAATATCGATTTATTAGTAAAAAACCTTCTCCGACTTTTGAATTGTCCAAGCAAGAACTTTATGTAAGAGTCGAAGCACCAAAAGGAGAATTAGGAATTTTTCTGATAGGAGATCGGAGTGTTTTTCCTTGGAGATGGAAAATTAGACCGCCGGGTTTTATCAACTTGCAAATTCTTCCCCAGTTAGTTAAAAGAATGAAATTGGCTGATATTATGACGATACTAGGTAGCATAGATATTATTATGGGAGAAGTTGATCGTTGAAATGATAATTGATACAACAAAAATAGAAGCTATCAATTCTTTTTTCAGATTGGGATCCTTAAAAGAAGTCTATGGGATCATATGGATGCTTATCCCTATTTTCATTCTTGTATTAGGAATCACATTAGGTGTACTAGTAATTGTTTGGTTAGAAAGAGAAATATCTGCAGGGATACAACAACGTATTGGACCCGAATACGCGGGGCCCTTGGGAATTCTTCAAGCTTTAGCAGATGGTACAAAACTACTTTTCAAAGAAAATATTCTTCCATCTAGAGGAGATACTCGTTTATTCAGTCTCGGTCCATCCATAGCAGTCATATCCATTTTACTAAGTTATTCAGTAATTCCTTTTAGCTATCGTTTTATTCTCGCCGATCTTAGTATTGGTGTTTTTTTATGGATCGCTGTTTCAAGTCTTGCTCCCATTGGACTTCTTATGTCGGGATATGGATCAAATAATAAATATTCTTTTTTAGGTGGATTAAGGGCTGCTGCTCAATCAATTAGTTATGAAATACCATTAACCTTATGTGTATTATCAATATCTCTACGTGTGATTCGGTGAGACATAAAATTTCCCTTATTTATTTTCTTTCTAGCAAGAAAGTTAAATGATTGGAATATCCATTTTTTTATTCATCATTGGGTTGATGAATTAAACCAGATAGTTATATGAGTGAAATAAAACGGCTTCCAATTTTGCTGTTAAAGGAATTTAATCTCATTTCCTATGTACAAGAAGTAAGTGAAAGTAAACATAAGCAGTCCAGACTGTTTATCCCAAGATTGGTTGATTAGTCAGTTTGTCTTGAAGCGGGTTCAAAAGATCAACCGTATGGGGTTTTTACTATACTATTAACTATTACGATCCCTAAATGAGAGATTCAAAAAAAATGAGTGGATGGTTAGGAAGACAAAAATACACAAAGGATTAGTAATAGAGATTCTGGAAATTATCCAATAGGGTATTTTCTTTTATAGAAAAGTAATTCGAATTGGGGCTTTAAGTTGGTAGAAATTATTAAGAAGTACTCCCCGCGATTTCATCCAGAGTATGTTCCTATCCACCAATTAAGTAAATAACTATCAAAAACGAAGAAATCTTTTACTATGGGTAATGTCCCTTTTCTGAGAAAGGAGAATAGGAACGAACTAAAATCCAAAAACGAGAATTGCAAAAAGAGATCTTTTTTTATTCAGGACTATATCTAATTCTTTTTCGTAATCAAAAATGAGAAAATGATGGGTTGAAATATCTATGCGATATTCTCTAAAAAGTCTTTTTTCATTCAAGGATAAAGTTATTAATCAACAAAGAAAAATTATTAAAAGATGAGATCAATTCAGAAGCACTTTTGTATTAAAAATCTAGCAGACAGAATTCCATTGGTCTAATTCTAGGCCCTAGGATAAGAATTGCATTCTCTATAGATCCTACAAACACATCAAGAGAACTAATGTGGAAAGGTCCTTAGATTTATTTGTGACCTATGAGGAGCCGTATGAGGTGAAAATCTCATGTACGGTTCTGTAATAGCGACGGTAACGGTGATGTTAGCGTCGACTAGGATTATCTAACAGTTTAAGTACAGTTGATATAGTTGAAGCGCAATCCAAATATGGTTTTTGGGGATGGAATTTATGGCGTCAACCTATAGGGTTTATTGTTTTTCTGATTTCTTCTCTAGCCGAGTGTGAGAGATTACCTTTTGATTTACCAGAAGCAGAAGAAGAATTAGTAGCAGGTTATCAAACCGAATATTCAGGTATCAAATTTGGTTTATTTTATGTTGCTTCGTATCTAAATCTACTAGTTTCTTCATTATTTGTAACAATTCTTTACTTGGGGGGTTGGAATCTTTCTATTCCATATCTATTCGTTCCTGAGCTTTTTGAGATAAATAAAAGAAGTCAAGTTTTTGGAATAATAATAAGTATCTTTATTACATTAGCTAAAACTTATTTGTTCCTGTTCATTTCTATTGCAACAAGATGGACTTTACCGAGACTGAGAATGGACCAACTTTTAAATCTTGGGTGGAAATTTCTTTTACCTATTTCTCTAGGTAATCTATTATTAACAACTTCGTCCCAACTTCTTTCACTGTAAAGGAATAGAATAGGCTTTTCTTTATAACTTGTCTCAAACAAGAGAAAGAAAAAGTACAATTATTTATAGATATTCAGATATGTTCCCTATGCTAACTCAGTTCTTGAACTCCGGTCAACAAACAATCCGAGCTGCCAGGTACATTGGTCAAGGTTTCATGATCACCTTGTCCCACGCGAATCGTTTACCTGTAACTATTCAATATCCCTACGAAAAATTGATCACATCGGAACGTTTCCGAGGCCGAATCCACTTTGAATTTGATAAATGCATTGCTTGTGAAGTATGTGTTCGTGTATGTCCTATAGATCTACCCGTTGTAGATTGGAAATTGCAAACTGATATTCGAAAGAAACGATTACTTAATTACAGTATTGATTTTGGAATCTGTATATTTTGTGGTAATTGCGTTGAGTATTGTCCAACAAATTGTTTATCAATGACTGAAGAATATGAACTTTCTGCCTATGATCGTCACGAATTGAATTATAATCAAATTGCTTTAGGTCGGTTACCGGTATCAATAATTGAAGATTATACAATTCGAACAATTTCTTCGAATTTGCCTCAAATAAAAAATGTATAAAACCTTCAATTCACAAAATATTTACAAATTCAAATCCAAATAGCTTTATAGGTTTTGGATCTAAAGAAAGGAATGGGGTTTTTGCTGAGGTTTTTGCTTGGTCAATACAAAAGAAGGGCTGGTTCGTGAAAATCGCGGCTTCTTTTTGATTAAAAATACATTTCTATTCGAATAATGAGTTGAAAATATAAAGTTTGAACCTCTGCTTCGATTGCTTTGATAATAAGAGTAGTCCAATAAATGTATTTACATCAATCCAAATCAACCACGTTAAAATTTCATTCAATTAAGAAGTATACTAAAAAAAGATAACTTCTTTTTTCCTGGTCAGGTCAACAAAGGCATGAAATATTTCGATTTTTTTGATAAAATCAAATGGATTTACCTGGACCAATACATGATTTTCTTTTAGTATTTCTGGGATCGGGTCTTATATTAGGAAGTCTGGCAGTAGTATTACTTCCGAATCCAATTTATTCGGCCTTTTCGTTGGGATGGGTTCTTTTTTGTATATCCTTATTCTATATTCTATCCAACTCATATTTTGTAGCTGCTGCGCAGCTCCTTATTTATGTAGGAGCTATAAACGTTTTAATCCTTTTTGCTGTGATGTTCATGAATGGTTCAGAATATTACAAAGATTTTCATCTTTGGACGGTTGGGGATGGAGTTACTTCAATGGTTTGTACAAGTCTTTTTATTTCACTAATTACTACTATTCCAGATACGTCCTGGTATGGGATCATTTGGACTACAAAATCAAATCAGATTCTAGAACAAGATTTGATAAGTAATAGTCAACAAATTGGAATTCATTTAGCAGCAGATTTTTTTCTTCCATTTGAACTCATTTCAATAATTCTTTTAGTCGCTTTAATAGGTGCTATTGCTATAGCTCGTCAATAAGAAATCTTTAAAATGAGTAATTCAAATAGAATCAACGCAAAAGGAATGTTAGAATTCGTTAATGTGAATTTCTGGCTAAAAAAATAGAATAAAAAGACTTTAATTTTATATTGATCTCTTACCAACCTGTTCCATTATTCCATATTTGTTAGAATCGAATCGATTGAATTCTTGTTCAGATTAAAAATGAATAAAAAAGGAGTTGGTTAATGATGCTCGAGCATATACTTGTTTTGAGTGCCTATTTATTTTCCATTGGTATCTATGGATTAATCACAAGTCGAAATATGGTTAGAGCCCTTATGTGTCTTGAACTTATATTAAATTCAGTTAATATAAATTTTGTAACATTTTCTGATATTTTTGATAATCGTCAATTAAGAGGAGATATTTTTTCAATTTTTGTTATAACTATTGCAGCCGCTGAAGCAGCTATTGGATCGGCTATTGTTTCATCAATTTATCGTAACAGAAAATCAACTCGTATTAACCAATCCAATTTGTTGAATAAATAGTATTAATCATATAAATGCTAATTTTGCATATTAATAATTCAAATTAGTGGGTTTGATATGTCTATAGTAGGGTATAATCGTAGTTGCAAAAACATAAGAAATCAAAGTATTTTGGCTCTCCCTCATAAATCAATTCGTAAGTAAATTGATTCTTATCACTCATTGATTCGTCTGGTATCTAACTATAGGATTCATTTATAAGTTAGTTTACTAGACCGAAAATTTATGGCGTTCAAAAACGTATAGATCCAATGTCACATTCAGTAAAGATTTATGACACATGTATAGGATGTACTCAATGTGTCCGGGCGTGCCCCACGGATGTATTAGAAATGATACCCTGGGATGGATGTAAAGCTAAACAAATTGCCTCGGCTCCAAGGACTGAGGACTGCGTTGGTTGTAAGAGATGTGAATCCGCCTGTCCAACGGATTTTTTGAGCGTTCGGGTTTATTTATGGCATGAAACAACTCGCAGTATGGGTCTAGCTTATTGATATATTCCATAAAACTCTACTTGAATCCATTTTCTTTGTTTGTTTATCGAAAAAATCCGTGCTCAATTTAATTTGATTTTGAGCACGGATTTTTCTGGCCCAAGTGTATCTTGTCTTTACCACGAACCATTTTCCTTGCTTAACAATAATTGTAGTTTTACCAATATTTGTGGGTTGCTTCATTTTTTTTCTTCCACACAGGGGAAATAGAGTAATAAGGTGGTATACTATATGTATGTGTACCTTAGAACTTCTTCTAACGACTTATGCATTCTGCTATCATTTTCAATCCGATGATCCATTAATCCAACTAATGGAGGATTATAAATGGATCCATTTTTTAGATTTCCATTGGAGATTAGGAATAGATGGACTCTCTATAGGACCCATTTTACTGACGGGATTCATCACGACTTTAGCTACTTTAGCGGCTTGGCCGGTTACTCGAGATTCTCGATTATTTCATTTCCTGATGTTAGCAATGTACAGTGGTCAAATAGGATTATTTTCTTCTAGAGATCTTTTACTTTTTTTCCTCATGTGGGAGTTAGAATTAATTCCCGTTTATCTACTTGTATCGATGTGGGGAGGAAAAAAACGTCTGTACTCAGCTACAAAATTTATTTTGTACACGGCGGGGGGTTCTGTTTTTCTTTTAATGGGAGTTCTAGGTATCGGTTTATATGGTTCTACTGAACCAACATTAAATTTTGAAATATTAGCCAACCGGTCCTATCCTGTGAACTTAGAAATACTTTTTTATATTGGATTTTTTCTTGCTTTTGCTGTCAAATTGCCAATCATACCCCTACATATATGGTTACCCGATACCCATGGAGAAGCACATTATAGTACTTGTATGCTTCTAGCCGGAATCTTATTAAAAATGGGAGCGTATGGATTAGTTCGGATCAATATGGAATTATTTCCTCATGCTCATTCTATATTTTCTCCTTGGTTAATGGTAGTAGGCGCAATGCAAATAATCTATGCAGCTTCAACATCTCTCGGTCAACGCAATTTAAAAAAAAGAATAGCCTACTCCTCTGTATCTCATATGGGTTTCATAATTATAGGAATTGGTTCTATCACAGATATGGGACTCAACGGAGCCCTTTTACAAATAATCTCTCATGGATTTATTGGCGCGGCGCTTTTTTTCTTGGCCGGAACAACTTATGATAGAATACGTCTTGTTTATCTTGACGAAATGGGTGGAATAGGTATTCCAATGCCAAAAATATTCACGATGTTCAGTAGTTTTTCGATGGCGTCCCTTGCATTACCTGGCCTGAGTGGTTTTGTTGCCGAATTCATAGTTTTTTTTGGACTAATTACTAGTCCAAAATATCTTTTAATGACAAAACTCCCAATTACTTTTGTAATGGCAATTGGAATGATATTAACTCCTATTTATTTATTATCTATGTTACGACAGATGTTTTATGGATACAAGATATTGAATGGTTCAGACTCTTATTTTTTGGATTCTGGGCCGCGAGAGTTATTTCTTTCGGTTTCTATTTTTTTACCTGTACTCGGTATTGGTATGTACCCCGATTTCGTTCTTTCACTATCAGTTGAAAAGGTTGAAGTTATTCTATCTAATTCTTTTTTTAGATAATTGATAAATCTTATCATTTTCAAAAGCGTTCGTTGTAAAATGGTACAATGACAAAGAGCCTATCGAATCATAATCAAATATGATTCGACAGGCTCTCGCCAATTCACACAAAGTTTTTTTATCTGATATACCTTGTACACCCTTTTATTGCTATTTGCAAGAACTCCCCTTTTTTTTGAATTCAATTAGATGTTAATGTAAATGAACCATAACTATGTAGTCCTATTCCTAATAGATTGACTCCAAAATAGCATATCCAAATTATAAGAAATCCAATAGACGCCACAATTGCTGAATTTGTACCCTTCAGTTTTATATTTGTTCGAGTATGTAAATAAATTGAAAATATTATCCAAGTAATAAAAGCCCAAGTTTCCTTTGGGTCCCAACTCCAATAGGATCCCCACGCTTCGTTAGCCCATACTGCTCCAGAAAGAATTCCTATGGTTAAAAAGATAAATCCTAGACTAATAACCCGATAGCCCCAATAATCCAATTTTTGGATCAATTGTGATCTATAATAATTCCTTGGGAAAAAAAAAGAAGTTTTTTGTAAAACATCCCTTTGTTCATTGATATATTGGAATTCACCAACAAAAAATGACTTATTTAAATTCAATAAATGATTACTCGTAGAAAAAATCTTTCTCTTTTTTCTAACAGTAATGACTAGAAGGGATACTGATAATAATGATCCACATAAAAGGGCCGCATAGCCTAATATCATCATACTTACGTGCATTATTAGCCACTCGGATTGAAGAGCGGGTACTAATATTGTTGATTCGTGTATTTCAGTTAAAAGCCCTGAAGTAGCAAAGCCCTGGGAAAAAATAGCACTCGGGCCAATTATTGTGCTTAGAATATTTTGGTTTTTTTTAAAATATGAAACTATATAAATAAAGGAAAAACTCCATGAAAGAAAGATTAACGATTCATATAAATCACTTAGTGGAAAATGTCCCGAATAAATCCAACGCGAAATTAATAATCCTGTTATACAGAAAAAAGCCATTATCATGCCCGTTTTGGATGAATCATCTAGTTTTACGATTTCATCGACTAAAAAGGTTATCAAATGAATTGTAATTATAATCGAAACGATCGAAAAAGAAATATGAGTTAATATATGCTCTAAGGTTGAAAATATCATAAAATAAAGAGTTCCTAAATTATAAAATCGAAATTAGCAATTGAATTTATTATTTATTATAGGATCTATTTTTTTTAAGAAATGATATGCCGCCACTCGGACTCGAACCGAGATGCTCTAGCACTGCTTCCTAAGAGCAGCGTGTCTACCGATTTCACCATAGCGGCCTGTCTTGACCTGATAATAACCTATTAATAAATAATCGTCTATATTTACGAATAAAATCGAGTGCAATATTTTTTAGGAAAGATTCAAATTGATGAATAAAAATTTGTTCAAATAGGTATTTGAAGGTTCATCAGTTTCGTTTAAGATTTTTGTTTTATTTTGTATTTTATACTCTTCTCGATTCAACTCTTGTAAATCCTACTATGAATTAAGGAATAGAACCCTCCCTCCCCAAAAAATATTTTTTTTTAATTTTAATTAACTATTTTTGATTTAATTTATTTGATTTCAAAAAGTGAAACCAAAAAAGCCATTTTATTGATGAACAAAAAAAAAAGAACCTATTTTGGGTAAGGTAAGCAGAAGAATTCTTATCCTCCGGATTCTATAAGAGCGTAACGAATTCCATTCCCCGTTGAAGGAAATGGAATTCGGGAATTTTATTTTTGAAATGAAATAACTCCATTTTGGAGTCAGACCGGTTTAGATTATTCCAATGTGTTATGTTTTATTACTCAGTTTATTTGTTTGTCGCACAAAAAAACTTTTTGAATTCCCGGTAGAAAGAGATTTACCTAAGGAAAATGCTTTTAACGCTGCCCGATACCCCTTCTTTTTCCAAAAATTTTTACGAATACGCTTTTTTGATGCAGAAGTACGTTTTTTTGGAACTGCCATTTAAATAAAAATTAAGAGATTACTCATTGGTATAGCTGGATGTGAAAGACATCTATTGTTCAAAAAAATATGAGCTTTTCTGATTCACTATGGATTTCTATTCTATTCTTTTTTTCGAAAAATATTCGAAAAATGGAAAAAAAATAATATTTTTAATAACTTGTCAAATCTGGGACAAATATGCCCAGTTTGACTTGAATTTTCAAATTTGAACGAGATTGGTAATTAATCTATTTCTTGTATATGATTTGACCAATTGTAACTTCTTGATTTGAATATTTGAAGTATTTAGCAGAAATTCAGAACGAATAAGTAAGAAGAAATCCAAATTCAAAAATTTTATTTAAGTTAGTACATATCTTCATTTTTTTATTGACTCCTTTCAAAAGAGGTAAGGTCCGGTGAATTGGAAACCATTAATATTAATTAAAAAACTTTTTTTATGGAACAGACATATCAATATGCGTGTATTTTACCTTTCGTCCCACTTCTAGTTCCTATATTAATAGGGGTGGGACTTGTTCTTTTTCCGACAGCAACAAAAAATCTTCATCGTATGTGGGCTTTTCCAAGTATTTTATTGTTAAGTATAGTCATGATTTTTTCAACGAATCTGTCTATTCAGCAAATAAATAGCAGTTATATCTATCAATATGTATGGTCTTGGACCCTCGATAATGATTTTTCTTTAGAATTTGGCTGCTTGATTGATCCACTTACTTCTATTATGTTGATGTTAATCACTACTGTTGGGATTATGGTTCTTATTTATAGTGATAATTATATGGCTCACGATCAAGGATACTTGAGATTTTTTGCTTATATGAGTTTTTTCAGTACTTCCATGTTGGGATTAGTTACTAGTTCGAATTTGATCCAAATTTATATTTTTTGGGAATTGGTTGGAATGTGTTCCTATCTATTAATAGGATTTTGGTTCACACGACCTCCTGCGGCAAATGCTTGTCAAAAAGCGTTTGTGACTAATCGTGTAGGGGATTTTGGTTTATTATTAGGAATTTTAGGTTTTTATTGGATAACCGGTAGTTTTGAATTTAGAGATGTATTTGAAATAATCAATAATTTGATTTCTAATAATGAAGTCAATTTTCCATTTGTTCTTTTGTGTGCTGTTCTATTATTTGCCGGCGCAGTTGCTAAATCTGCACAATTTCCCCTTCATGTGTGGTTACCTGATGCTATGGAGGGACCCACTCCTATTTCGGCTCTTATACATGCTGCTACTATGGTAGCGGCGGGGATTTTTCTTGTAGCTCGCCTTCTTCCTCTTTTCATAGTTATACCTTATATAATGAATTTAATTGCCTTGATGGGCCTAATTACACTATTATTAGGAGCTACTTTAGCTCTTGCTCAAAAAGACATTAAGAGGGGTTTAGCTTATTCGACAATGTCTCAATTGGGTTATATGATGTTCGCTTTAGGAATGGGGTCTTATCGAAGTGCTTTATTTCATTTAATTACTCATGCTTATTCCAAAGCATTATTATTTTTGGGGTCCGGATCCGTTATTCATTCAATGGAAACTCTTGTTGGTTATTCTCCGGATAAAAGTCAGAATATGGTTCTTATGGGTGGTTTAACAAAACATGTACCGATTACCAAAACCTCTTTTTTATTAGGTACACTTTCGCTTTGTGGTATTCCGCCGCTTGCTTGTTTTTGGTCAAAAGATGAAATTCTTAATGATAGTTGGTTGTATTCGCCGATTTTCGCAATAATAGCTTTGGCCACGGCAGGATTAACGGCATTTTATATGTTTCGCATTTATTTACTTACTTTTGAGGGGCATTTAAACATTCATTTCCAAAATTATAGTGGCAACCAAAATACCTATTTCTATTCCCTATCCATATGGGGTAAAGGGTATTCGAAAAGAATTAACCAAAACTCGAGTTTATTAAAAAATGAAAGTTCTTCTTTTTTT